AAGAAACTGAAAGAAACCTCAGAAAGGGGGGAAAGCGAGGAAGAAACGGATGTAGAAATAGAAACAACTTCAGAAACGAAGGGGACTAAACAGGAACAAGAGGGATCCGCTGAAGAAGATCCTTCCCTTTTTTCGGAAGAAAAGGAGGATCCGGACAAAATCGATGAAAGGGAAGAGATACAAGTGAATGGAAAGGAAAAAACAAAAGATGAATTCGTCTTTAAAGAGACACGATATAAAAACAGCCCCTTTTATGAAACTTATTATATGAATGTGGATCGGAATCAAAAAAATTCGAAGTTAGAAATATTTAAAGAAAAAAAACTTTTTAAAAACTTTCAAAAACAAAAAACTTTTGTGACTATACTTTTTGACTATAAAAAATGGAATAGGCCGGTTCGGTATATAAAAACCAATAAATTTGAAAATTCTATAACCTTAAAAAATGAAATGTCACAATATTTTTTTCATACATGTCAAAGTACTGGAAACGAAAGAATATCTTTTACACACCCGCCGAGTTTGGCAACCTTTTTGGAAATGATAGAACGAAAGATGTCTATGTTTACAATAGATAAACTCTCCTCTAATGAAAATGAATTGGATAATCAGTGGAAGTATAATAATAAAGAAAAAAGAAAAAAGCTAACCAACAAATTTTTAAATATAGTTAAGACTATAGATAAAATTCTAGGGAGTAATTCTTTCATTCTCGATGGACTCGAAAACAGAAAAAGATTATGCAAATTTTGCAATAAAAAAAAAATATACTTACCTAAGGTATATGACCCTTTCTTAAAGGGTGCGTCCCGTGGACAAATGTTAAAAATGTTTTGGCTTTCAATCAAAGATAAAAATTCCATAGAAAGGGGTTGGCTAAATAAAATTTATGGTGTCTTTCTTATTATTAATTACTTAGAGTTTCAAGAGGAACAAAAAATTGATAGAATTGATAAAAAATCATTAGAAAAAGAAATTCACTTTTTGGTGAAAAAGATCAATGAATTTTCTGGAAAATCAACATCAAAATTAAAACAAAATTTTTTACTTCTTAAATCTAAACAAGTAAGAATTAATTCAGAGAGGCGAAAAAAAAGATTTATATTTGAAAACGTTCAAACGGATCCTAATAATAAAAAAATTAGAAAACAATTTATTGAGCTAAAAGAAATCATAAAAAAAGTTCCTCGATGGTCATACAAATTAATCAACAATTTGGAACAAGAGGAAGAACAAAACGAAGCACTTTTGGGAAAGCATGCTCCGGTTCGTTCAAGAAAAAGTAAACGTGTAGTGGTTTTTAATCATGACCTAGAAGATATCAATACTTGTAGTAATCCCCAAGATATTAATAATGATAATGATGAAACAGACGACATTGCTGTGATACGTTATTCACAACAACCGGATTTTCGGCGAGACATAATTACAGGCTCAATCCGAGCCAAAAGGCGTAAAACAATTATTTGTAAAGCTTTTGAAGCAAATATACATTCCCCCATTTTTTTGGATCGAATAGAAAAAGACCTTTCTTTTTCTTTTGATATTTCCGAGCCAATAAAAAAAATTTTTCAAAATAGGCTGTGGAAAAATACAGAATTCAAAATTATAGATTATACAAAGAAAAAGGCAAAAGAAAGTGCTAAAAAAAAAGAAGAAAAAAGAAAAAGAAGAGAAAAAGCGCGTATAAAACTAGCCGAAGCCTGGGATAGCTTTATAGTCGCTCAAGTAATAAGAGGTCTTATGTTAGTAACCCAATCAATTCTGAGAAAATATATAATATTACCCTCATTGATAATAATTAAAAATATCACTCGTATACTATTATTTCAAATTCCTGAATGGTCCGAGGATTTAACGGATTGGCGAAAAGAAATGCATGTTAAATGCACTTATAACGCCGTTCAATTATCAGAAAACGAATTTCCTAAAAACTGGTTAAAAGACGGTATTCAGATAAAGATCCTATTTCCTTTTCGTCTGAAACCTTGGCACAAATCTAAACTACAAGAAAGATATACCTATTCACTGATGAAAAATAAAGAACAAAAAAATGATTTTTTTTTTTTAACAGTTTTGGGAATGGAAACTGAACTTCCTTTTGGTTCTCCACGAAAACAACTTTCCTTTTTTGAACCTATTTTTAAAGAACTAAAAAAAAAACTTAAAAAATTGAAAAAGAAGTGTTTTAGGGTTCTAATAATTTTAAAAGAAAGAATAAAATTTTTTCTAAATGTCTCAAAAGAAAAAAAGGGGGGGGTTATTAAAAACATTATATTTCTAAAAAAAAAAATAAAAAACCTATCAAAACTAAACCAAATTCCATTATTTGGATTGAAAGAAATATATGAATTGAGTGAAAACAAAAAAGAACAAAATTTTATAAGAAATAATGAGATAATTCATGAATCGTCCATTAATATTCAATTTACGAATTGCACAACTTGTGCATTGACAAAACAAAAAATACAAGGACTAGCTCTTAGAACAAGCACAATTTTAAATGAAATACAAAAAATTTCAAAAGACAATAAAAAAGAATTTAGAAGCCTATATAGAAATATTAGTTCGAACAAAATGAGCTATGATAAAAGATTGGAACCGCAAAAAACTATTTTGAAACTATTAAAAAAAAGAAATGTTCGACTAATTCGTAAAACAAATTATTTTATAAACTTTTTCGTTGAAAGGATACATAGAAATTTATATATATATGTCAAAAATGTTTCTAAAATAAATGTACAACTTTTTTTTTATTTTTTTGAAACAACAAAAAAAAAATTTAAGAAATATAGTTCCTATACTAACTATATTTACAATAATGAAACAAATAAAAAAAAAATGGCTAAAAAAAAAAAAAATATAACTCAATTTATTTATACTATAACAGAGTCACTTTCTAATATTAGTAAAAAGAAATTACATTCTTTTTGTGACTTATCTTATTTGTCACAAGCATATGTCTTTTACAAATTATCACACAACACGGTTTTGAACTTTTTTAATTTATATAAGTTAAGATTTGTCTTGCAATCTAATGTAACATCTCTTTTTCTTAAAAATGAAATAAAGAATTTTTTTATTGGAACACAGAAAATATTACATTCCGAATTGAACCATACGAACCTTCGAAATGTTCGAACAATACATCAATATAAAAATGGGTTAAAAGATTATTATCAAGATGATTTATCTCAATTCATACCACAAGAGAGTAGAAATATAGTAAATAACCACTCTATAATTCAAAAAAACCATTTAAATAAATATTATTCATATAAAAAAAATCGATTAATTTACTTCGAAAAAAAAAAAAATGTTAAAAAACAAGATGAATATGATCTTTTATCATATAATTTTATTAAGTCTGAAGATAAAAAAAATTCCTCCTTTTTTGCATTATCTTTACAAGTAAATCATAACCGATATATTTTTTCTAATTATGACGAAAGTAAACACCAATCTTTTAATATCTTGATAGGTATTCTGGTCAAAAATTTTTTAGTAGAAGATAATATTATACATATAAAGAAAAACCCGAATAGAAAATTTTTTCATTGGATATTTCTAAATTTTTGTTTTAGAAAGAAAATGGATATTCGGGTCTGGAGAAATATGAATACGAACACCCACAGTAGTAAATATACTAAGATTAGAACTAATAATTATCAAAAAATGGATAAAATCGACAAAAAATTTCGTTTTTTTCCCACGATTTATCAAAATAAAGAGATCAATCCATACAAAAAAAAAAAAAAACTTTTTGATTGGATGAGAATGAATGAAGAAATTCTAAATTGTTCCATATTGAATTTTAAAATTTTGTTTTTTCCAGAATTTTTGATACTTTCTAATTTGTATAAAATTAAACCATGGGCCATACCAATCAAGTTGCTCTTTTTAAATTTTAATGTAAATGAAAATGCCAGTGAAAATAAAAACACCACTGTAATAAAGAAAAAACGATCTCTTTTTTTATCAATTATTTCATTAGAAAAAAAAAATAAAAGGGAAAAAGAATGCACAGTCCAGACAGATTTTGAATCAACTCTATTAAACTATGAAAAAGATATTGAAAAAAATTATGTGATATCAAAGATGAAAAAAAAGAACAAAAAAAAACAATTCAAAAATGACATGGATGCGAAAATTTTTTTCGTACTAAAAAGATATTTTCTTTTTCAATTGAGATGGGATGATTTTTTAAATAAAAAAATAATCAATAACATTAACGTATACTGTCTCCTGCTTAGACTGCTAAACCCAAGAGAAATTGTTATAGCCTCTATTCAAAGGGGAGAAATGAGTCCGGATATTGTAAAGATTCATAAAAATTTAACTCTTACAAAATTGCTTAAAAGGGGAGTATTACTTATTGAACCCCTTCGTCTATCTCTAAAAAGGGAAGGACAATTTATTATGCATCAAACTATGGATATTTCGGTGGTTCAGAACAGCAACCACACAATTAATCAAAGGTCCCAAGAAAAGGGGCATGTTGATAAGAAGAATTCTGAGAAATTAATTCCAAAGCCTCAAAAGATGACTGAAAATCGAGACAAAACTTATTATGATTTGTTTGTTCCTGAAAGTCTTTTATCCCCCAGACGTCGTAGAGAATTCAGAATTCTAATTTGTTTCGATTCGATGAATCAAAATGTTATGTCTCTAAATGGGCCATTTTGGACTCAAAATCGGGTAAAGAGTCGAGCTTTGAATAAAAAAAAAAGAGAAACAAATACACTAAAAAAATTAAAATTTTTTCTTTGGCCTAATTATAGATTAGAAGATTTCGCTTGTATGAATCGCTATTGGTTTGATACCAATAATGGCAGTCGTTTCGGTCTGCTAAGGATACATATGTATCCACAATTTGAAAAATGAACTGACCGTGTACTGAAAAAAAAAAATATATATGGATTGACTTTATTTCCCGTGCTTTATTTTTATATGAAGACAAAGATATGCACACATAACATTGTTTTACATTTTATTCTGATACATGATACAAATTGAACAACATATCAATATCTATAAATGATAAAAAAATTTTAGTTATTTTTGTTAAAATTTTTATCTTTTGTGAGTGTAGACAACCATCTTTTTGTATATCTATTGGAATACTTTTTTCAAATTGGAAATTTTTAACAAAATTAAGATTATTATGGTGTGTATACCAAATAAAAAAAAAAAAAGAGTAGCACTTTTTTTATTGATAGAAAAATATATTTAGTAATTAAAGGCCAGTGAGGGGTACGATTTAATTTTATGGTAAAAAAGTCATTCATCTCGGTTATTTCGCACGAAGAAAAAGAGGAAAACAGGGGGTCTGTTGCATTTCAAATACTAAGGCTCACAAATAGGATACGAAAACTTTCTTCACATTTGGAATTGCACAGAAAAGATTATTTATCTCAGAGAGGCCTCCGGAAAATTTTGGGAAAACGCCAAAGGATGCTGTCTTATTTGTCAAAGAAAAATAGAATACATTATAAACAATTAATTAATCAGTTAGATATTCGCGAATCAAAAACACGTTAATTTTAGTTTGAAAGGTCATTTTGAATTATTTGATTTCGTAGGTCTTGAATTTTAATGAACTTATAAAAACTTTCAGAAATTCATGAAAAAATGAATCGGGTAAAAACCTATGAATATACCAGCTACAAGAAATGACCCCATGAAAGTCAATATGGGACCCCACCACCCATCAATGCACGGCGTTCTTCGCCTCATCGTTACTCTCGATGGTGAAGATGTTATTGATTGTGAACCAATATTAGGATATTTACACCGAGGAATGGAAAAAATTGCGGAAAACCGAACAATTATACAATATTTGCCTTATGTAACGCGGTGGGATTATTTAGCTACTATGTTCACAGAAGCAATAACCGTAAACGGACCAGAGTTGTTCGGAAATATCCAAGTACCTAAAAGAGCCAGCTATATCCGCACAATTATGTTGGAGTTGAGTCGTATCGCTTCGCATTTGTTATGGCTCGGCCCTTTTATGGCAGATATTGGGGCACAGACTCCTTTCTTCTATATTTTCAGAGAAAGAGAATTAGTATATGATCTATTTGAAGCTGCCACGGGTATGAGAATGATGCATAATTTTTTTCGTATTGGAGGAGTAGCGGCCGATTTACCTTATGGCTGGATAGATAAATGTTTAGATTTTTGCGATTATTTTTTAACAGGAGTTACTGAATATCAAAAACTTATTACACGAAATCCTATTTTTTTAGAACGAGTTGAGGGGGTAGGCATTATTGGAAGAGAGGAAGTAATAAATTGGGGTTTATCAGGACCAATGCTGCGAGCTTCTGGAATACAATGGGATCTCCGTAAAGTTGATCATTATGAGTGTTACGACGAATTTGATTGGGAAGTACAGTGGCAAAAAGAAGGAGATTCATTAGCTCGATATCTAGTCCGCATTGGCGAAATGACAGAATCCATAAAAATTATTCAACAGGCTCTAGAAGGACTTCCGGGGGGGCCATACGAGAATTTAGAAATCCGATACTTTGATAGAGAAAGGAATCCAGAATGGAATGACTTTGACTATCGATTTATTAGTAAAAAACCTTCTCCTACGTTTGAATTGCCGAAACAAGAACTCTATGTGAGAGTTGAAGCCCCAAAGGGAGAATTGGGAATTTTTTTAATAGGGGATCAGAGTGGTTTTCCTTGGAGGTGTAAAATTCGACCGCCTGGTTTTATCAATTTGCAAATTATTCCTCAGTTAGTTAAAAGAATGAAATTGGCTGATATTATGACAATACTAGGTAGCATAGATATCATTATGGGAGAAGTTGATCGTTAACATGATAATTGATAGAATAGACGTACAAGATATCAATTCTTTTTCTAGATTGGAATTTTTTAAACAGGTTTATGGAATTCTATGGATACTTATTCCTGTTTTTACTCCTGTATTGGGAATAACAATGGGTGTACTAGTAATTGTATGGTTAGAAAGAGAAATATCTGCAGGGCTACAACAACGTATTGGACCTGAATACGCTGGGCCATTAGGAGTTCTGCAAGCTTTAGCTGATGGGGCAAAACTACTTTTCAAAGAAAACCTCTTTCCATCTAGAGGAAATACTCGTTTATTCAGTATCGGACCTTCCATAGCGGTCATATCCATTTTAGTAAGCTATTTGGTAGTTCCTTTTGGTTCTCGCCTTGTTTTATCGGATCTCAATATCGGTGTTTTTTTATGGATTGCCATTTCAAGTATTGCTCCTATTGGCCTTCTTATGTCAGGATACGGATCAAATAATAAATATTCTTTTTTAGGTGGTCTACGAGCTGTTGCTCAATCGATTAGTTATGAAATACCATTAACCTTATGTGTGTTATCAATATCTCTACGTGCGATTCGCTAAGACATAAAAATTTGTATACTTCTTTCTATTTTATAGTAAGAGGGCGGAACAAGTTGAGTAAATATCTTCATTTTTGATTCAATATTCAGCTGGATGAACTAAACCCGAGAGTTATATGAGTAAAAGAAAACAGCTTATATATAAACTAGCTGTAAAAAATTAAGTCTCATTTTCTATGTATAAATGTTAGAGAGCCGAACGGAAATAAATATACACAAACGAAAGCCTTTGCCCCAAGATTAGGTAACTAGTGGCATCCTGACTTGAAGCGGGCTAAAAAGATACACTATAGTGCGTTTTCACTATCGTTTGTATGTATTATCATACATGGATTACCTTAATGTAATGCATGATTGAACAAAAACGAGTGGATTGAGTAGAAACACCAAGATACACAACGGATTTGTAATGAAGATTATGTAAAAGAATAAGAATATTTCTGCATAATGTACAAAGAATATAAATTGGGGCTTTAAGTTAGTAGAAATGATTAGACAGTACTCCCTACAATTCCGATCCAGAGTATGCTCTTACCCCTCGATTAACTAAATAACTATTGGAAACGAAATAACCCTTTACTTTGTTTTGATTTTGTAAATCCACTTTTCACAGAAACAGAAAGAAGACATAGAAACGACACAAAATAGAAAGAAGAAATATAATTACAGTATAAAAACTTTCTTTTTATTCTTTCTTTCTACTTTTATTCGGTATATATTCATATTTATATAGTCTATATTCATATTTATATAGATAGAATTCAGATCATAATTTCTGAATTAATGCATAATTCTTTTCGTCTGTAAAAAGGAAAGGTTGTTGATATCTTTATAACGAGTATTTAATTGAAGAATTAAGTTATTACTCAACAAATAAAATTTCAAAAGATTTTTGAAATTATTAAATCAAAGGAGGAGATCAATTCAGAAGCACTTTAATTTATATTTATTATAATTAATTTAAAAATATATATAATTTTTAAAGCAGAACAAACAGAATTCAATTGGTCTAATTTGGGATCGTACAATCTATTTTTACCTTATCCATCTTATAAACATATCAAAATAAAATAATACTGACTCGATCCTTAGATTTATTTAAGGTCCTCAAGGAGCCGTATGCAGTGAAAATCTCATGTACGGTTCTGGAATAGCGATGGAAACTGTGATAGTATCGCCGACTATGATTATCTAATAGTTCAAGTACAGTTGATATAGTTGAGGCACAATCAAAATATGGTTTTTGGGGATGGCATTTGTGGCGTCAACCTATAGGGTTTATTATTTTTCTAATTTCTTCCCTAGCAGAATGTGAAAGATTACCTTTTGATTTACCAGAAGCAGAAGAAGAATTAGTAGCGGGCTATCAAACCGAATATTCGGGTATCAAATTTGGTTTATTTTATGTTGCTTCTTATTTAAACCTATTAGTTTCTTCATTATTTGTAACAGTTCTTTATTTAGGAGGCTGGACTATCTCTATTCCGCACATATTTTTTTCTGAGTTTTTTGAAATAAATAAAACATACGGTGTTTTTGAATCGACAATTGATATCTTTATTACATTAGCTAAAACTTATTTGTTCTTGTTCATTCCTATCACAACAAGATGGACTTTACCTAGGCTAAGAATGGACCAGCTGTTGAATCTTGGATGGAAATTTCTTTTACCTATTTCTCTCGGTAATCTATTATTAACAACTTCTTCTCAACTATTTTCACTGTAAAAGGCTATGATATCCTATATTCCCAACTTGGATCAAATAAGAGAAATAAACAAAAATAAAATAATATAGATATATTCACGATATGTTCCCTATGGTAACTGGGTTCATGAATTATGGGCAACAAACAGTACGAGCTGCAAGGTACATTGGTCAAAGTTTCATGATTACCTTATCCCACGTAAATCGTTTACCCATAACTATTCAATATCCTTATGAAAAAGTAATCACCGCGGATCGTTTCCGCGGTCGAATCCATTTTGAATTTGATAAATGTATTGCTTGTGAAGTATGTGTTCGTGTATGTCCTATAGATCTACCCGTCGTTGATTGGAAATTGGAAACTGATATTCGCAAGAAACGATTACGTAATTACAGTATTGATTTCGGAATCTGTATATTTTGTGGTAACTGTGTTGAGTATTGTCCAACAAACTGTTTAGCAATGACTGAAGAATATGAACTTTCTACTTATGATCGTCACGAATTGAATTATAATCAAATAGCTCTGGGTCGTTTACCAATAGTAGTAATTGACGATTATACAATTCGAACTATTTTGAATTCGCCTCAAATAAAAAATCAGTAAATCCTTGATTAAAGAAAAATTTGGAATTATTAAGGTTAAGTTTTGATTTAAAGAAATGCGTTTTTCCGTTTTGTTTGGTCTCAATAACTACAAATACCAACTGGTTATTCGTTGGTAAGAGTTGCGTCTTAATTTGGATTGAAAATTCATTAATTAATATCTCTGACATTATTTCAAATTTAAAAAAGGCTAGTTTCGTATTCGAGCTGCTCTATTCAGATAAAACATTAAATTTTAACAAAAACTGTACCCACATTAATTCACGCCCCCTAGTATTTAAGGTAAGGCAAGTAGAAATTTATTATGAATCATCAAATCAACCCTTTTTTTCTGATCTGGTATCAATTATCAATAAGGTCATGAAATTTTTTTTTTCTCGTATCCTACATATAATGGATTTGCATGGACCCATACATGATTTTTTTTTAGTCTTTTTGGGATTAGGTCTTATCTTAGGCGGTATAGGAGTAGTATTACTTATCAATCCAATTTATTCTGCCTTTTCATTGGGATTAGTTCTTGTTTCTATATCCCTATTCTATATTCTATCAAATTCATATTTTGTAGCTGCTGCACAACTCCTTATTTATGTGGGAGCTATAAATGTTTTAATCATATTTGCTGTAATGTTTATGAATGGTTCAGAATATTACAAAGATTTTAATCTTTGGACCGTTGGGAATGGGGTTACTTTGCTGATTTGTACAAGTATGTTTGGTTTACTAATGACTACTATTACAGATACGTCATGGTACGGGATTATTTGGACTACAAGATCAAACCAGATTATAGAACATGATTTAATAAGTAATAGTCAACAAATTGGAATTCATTTATCAACAGAGTTTTTTCTTCCCTTTGAATTCATTTCGATAATTCTTTTAGTTGGTTTGATAGGTGCAATTTCCGTGGCGCGCCAATAACACTAATAAGAATTCTATCAACTTATCAACAACAATCAAAAAAACAATTTCATTCTGTGTTATCACATTTATTTTCAGAATTGAAAATTTTTTATGTCTAAAATAGAAATTCTTTTTATTCCCAATATATTTCTTTGTTCCATACGTTGTTTTTATATTATATTCTCGTAAATTGAATGGTTTGCCTTGTTATTCATGTTAAAATCACGCGAAATTAATAAGGATTTGTTCAATGATGCTGGAACATGTACTTGTTTTAAGTGCCTACTTATTTTCTATCGGTATCTATGGATTGATCACCAGCCAAAATATGATTAGAGCTCTTATGTGTCTTGAACTTATACTGAATGCGGTTAATATAAATTTAGTAACATTTTCTGATTTTTTTGATAGCCGACAGTTAAAAGGCAATATTTTCTCCATTTTTGTTATAGCCATTGCCGCCGCCGAAGCAGCTATTGGACCAGCTATTGTATCGTCAATTTATCGTAATAGAAAATCAATTCGTATCAATCAATCGAATTTGTTAAATAAGTAGTATTAACCATACAAATTAGAATATTCATAAATAAAAATTAGCGTGTATTATACATTCTGTATGATCATGTTTGCAAAAATAGAATAAATCAAAGTATCTTGGTTCTCTCCCATGCGTCGATCCATAAGTAGATTGATTAGAAAAATTCTGATAAATCTAAATTATTGATTCATCTAGTATCTAAATATATGATTCATTTACAAATTTACTAGATCGAAAATTTATTATTAAAAAAATTTTAGATAGATCCAATGTCACATTCCGTAAAGATTTATGATACGTGTATAGGGTGTACTCAATGTGTCCGAGCTTGCCCCACAGATGTATTAGAGATGATACCTTGGGACGGGTGTAAAGCTAAGCAAATTGCTTCTGCTCCAAGAACAGAGGATTGTGTGGGTTGTAAAAGATGTGAATCCGCCTGTCCAACGGATTTCTTGAGTGTTCGGGTTTATTTGTGGCATGAAACAACTCGAAGTATGGGTCTAGCTTATTGATACGTTCCAAAAAACTCGACTTGAATACGACTACATTTGATTTTTTTTACCTTTACCGACAAAAGTGCGTGCTCAAAAAAATATATTTTTTTGAGCACGCACTTTTATGGTCCAAGTGTATCTTATTTTTACTACGAATTATTTTCCTTGGTTAACGATAGTTGTAGTTTTTCCAATATTTGCAGGTTCCCTAATTTTATTTTTTCCTCATAGAGGAAATAAGGTAATTAAGTGGTATACTATTTCTATATGTATAATAGAACTCCTTCTAACAACCTATGCATTCGGGTATCATTTCCAATTGGACGAGCCATTAATCCAACTGCTAGAGGATTATAAATGGAGCCATTTTTTTTATTTTTCCTGGAGATTGGGAATAGATGGACTTTCTATAGGACCCGTTTTGCTGACGGGGTTTATCACTACTTTAGCTACTTTAGGGGCTTGGCCGGTTACTCGAGAGTCCCGATTATTCCATTTTCTGCTGTTAGCAATGTATAGCGGTCAAATCGGACCATTTTCTTCTCAAGACATTTTACTTTTTTTCATAATGTGGGAATTAGAATTAATTCCAGTTTATCTACTTATATCCATGTGGGGAGGAAAGAAACGTTTGTATTCAGCGACAAAATTTATTTTGTATACTGCAGGAAGTTCCGCCTTTTTATTAATAGCAATTCTGGGTATTTGTTTATCTGGTTCTAATGAACCAACATTAAATTTTGAAACATCAGCTAATCAATCGTATCCTGTCGAACTCGAAATTCTCTTCTATATTGGATTTTTTATTGCTTTTGCTGTTAAATCGCCGATTATACCCTTACATACTTGGTTACCAGACACTCATGGAGAGGCACATTACAGTACTTGTATGCTTCTAGCTGGAATCTTATTAAAAATGGGAGCATACGGGTTGATTCGTATAAATATGGGATTATTGCCCCGCGCCCATTCTCTATTTTCTCCTTGGTTGATGATAGTCGGCACAATTCAAATAATCTATGCAGCTTCAACATCTCCGGGTCAACAGAATTTAAAAAAAAGAATAGCCTATTCCTCGGTATCTCATATGGGTTTCATAATTATAGGACTTAGTTCTATAAGCGATACAGGACTCAACGGGGCCTTTTTACAAATAATTTCTCATGGATTTATTGGCGCTGCACTTTTTTTCTTGGCAGGAACGAGTTATGATCGAATACGTCTCGTTTATCTCTATGAAATGGGCGGAATGGCTATCACAATTCCAAAAATATTTACGACTTTCAGTATCTTATCAATGGCCTCGCTTGCATTACCGGGCATGGGCGGTTTTGTTGCAGAATTGATAGTCTTTTTTGGAATACTTACTAGTCAAAAATATCTTTTAATGTCCAAAATCCTACTTACTTTTGTAATGGCAATTGGAATAATATTAACTCCTATTTATTCATTATCTATGTTACGTCAGATGTTCTATGGATACAAGCGTTTTAATGCCCCCAACTCAAACTTGTATTTTGTTGATTCTGGGCCGCGAGAATTGTTTCTTTCGATCTCTATTCTTTTACCTGTAATATCTATTGGTATTTATCCAGATTTCGTTTTCTCATTATCAGTTGATAAAGTAGAAGCTCTTCTATCTAATTTTTTTTATCCATAGTTTTCGTGAGTAAACCAAAAAATCACACACAAATCTTATGATTTTTAAAATTGCTTGTTGGACAATAAAAAACAAGTACTTTTTCTTCTCTGAAGTTTGAGTAAAATAAATGGGAGTTTTTTTAGAACTATGTATGTAATCAAGCGAGAACCTTTTGACTTTTATTTTCTTTTTTTTTCATTACTTGATTCAAAAGGTTCTCGCTTGATTACATACATAGTTTTCTTATATACACTTATACTATACACTTATACTTTCCTATGGTTATTTTTTATTTTTCAAGTACTTTCTTTAATTCAATTAGATGTTAACGTAAATGAACCATAACTATGTAATCCTATTCCTAATAAATTAACTCCAAAATAGCATATCCAAATTATAATAAAACCCATCGAGGCCACAATTGCAGAATTTTCACTTTTAAAAATTTTGTTTGTTCGAGTATGTAAATAAATTGCAAATACGGTCCAAGTAATAAATGCCCAAGTCTCCTTTGGATCCCAATTCCAATATGAACCCCATGCTTCATTAGCCCATACTGCTCCCGAAAGAATACCTATCGTTAAAAAGATAAACCCTAGACTAATAATACGATAACTCCAAAAATCCAATTGTTCAATCAATTGAAACCTGTAATAATTCCTAGAAAAAAGAAAATCAGTTGTTATTAAACGGTTCTTTTTTTCTATTATGTATTGAATCCCGCCCGGCGAAAATGGCTCGTTTACGAAATTTTCGTTTTTACTAAAACTTAGTATGAAATTTTTAAATGTAATAACTAGAAGAGCTAGTGATAATAATGATCCGCATAAAAGAGCCGCATAGCCCAATACCATCATACTTACGTGCATCATTAACCAATGGGATTGAAGAGCAGGTACTAATATTTCGGATTGATTCATTTCAGTTAAAAGACCAGAAGTAGCAAAACCTTGGGTAAAAATAGCACTTGGTGCGGTTATTGCATTTAAATAGGTTTTAATTTTTTTTAAATACAGAACCATATGAATACTGGAGAAACTCCATGAAAGAAAGATTAATGATTCATATAAATTACTTAATGGTAAATGTTGCAAATAAATCCAACGAGTAACTAATAATCCTGTTATACAGGAAAAAGTAGTCATCATCCCCTTTTCTGACGAATCAGATAGTCCTACGATTTCATCTACTAATAAGGTCAGCAAATGAATTGTAATTACAATTGAAACGACTGAAAAGGATATATGTGTAAATATATGCTCTAAAGTTGAAAATATCATAACAAATTTAAAATAAAAAAGAGGGGGATTTCAATTCAATTTCAATTATAGGATAATTGAATTGAACTCGGTAGTTGAACTTAGTATAGGACTTACTTTTTTAGAAGATGGCATGCCGCCACTCGGACTCGAACCGAGATGCTCTAGCACTGCTTCCTAAGAGCAGCGTGTCTACCGATTTCACCATAGCGGCTTGTTCGAAATCATAATAACCCCCTTTTTATTCAATTGTCGAGAGTTTAAGTAGTCAATTCAATGGAATATCTATTTATTGATTGATCTTAGAGTGGAAACATAGGATCTAAAATTGGCGTATTCGTCCTATAATAACTTAAAAAAGGAAAAGGCTTTTATTTTTTTAATGTCGATGGGGATTCTTCCCTATCATAAAAACGATAAAACATACTCAAAAGAAAGGTTAAATCTTCTTCTTGTGTTTATTCCTTATTTCAAAGAAACAATAATTTTTTAATTATAAAAGCAAAACAAATTCAACTTTTCATTGCTATTGATCGGGTCAAACCATTAGAGAATATAGATTTTTCTTTTTAGTTCTATTTATAAATTTTTCCTTTTAGAGCTATTTATTCTAATAAAATACAAATTTTTATAAATTTTTTCTAACTTATAATATAAAACTTATAAAAACATTATAAACAATTTACAATTAATTAGAAACAAATTAAACTGACTGCTTTTCGAATCAAAGCAACTCAGGTTTTTCCAATCTTTGATTATTTATTTGTTGCATAAAAAAAACTTTTTGAATTCCGTGTAGAAAGAGATTTACCTAATGAAAAAGCTTTCAATGCTGCCCAATATCCTTTCTTTTTCCAAAGATTTTTACGAATACGTTTTTTTGAGATAGAAGTACGTTTTTTCGGAACTGCCATTAAAAAAGAGAATAAGTTTTTAATTGGTATAGTTGGATGTCAAAGACATCTATTATCTATTCTTCAAAAAAACAAAAAGGTTTTTACTATAAATTATCCAGCTATCTATTTATTTTCTAGTCAGTATACCCCTTAAAAATTGCGTAAATATAGTAAAAAAAAAACAGTGTACCCTTCTTTATATTTCTGTATAATTTCTTTTTGTTGTCCTACACGTATTTATACAAGTAATAAAATGAGCTAAAATACATAATAAAAAAAAAAGATCGAAAGTTTTAATAAACCAACCCCCGTACTTTATTAATTTAAAATTTAATTGGAACAGACTCACACAAAGAGTACATTTAATTTTAATCGAATTTAAAAATGTGCACGAGACTAGTACTTAATCTATTAAATTTCTAAAAAAAAAAAATTATTTTATTAATTTTTCCTTTAAATTTTAGGGAACGCCAAGTCTTGGATGTTATAGTTTGAAGATCCTAGCCTTTACTAAAAAAATAAAAGTCTTTTCTTACAATAAAAGACAATTAATTCGGTTCCAAAAATATATTGGTTGATGATTCTGACTAAGCCAACAAAAAAAGAACTTTTATGGTAAAAATTCTAGTTTTTTATGATTCAGGTTAAATACTTTTTTGGGGGTAATTTTTTATTTTTGTTCTATAGATATATAAATTGTTGTAATAATACGTACTAATATTTAAGTCTATAAAATTATATATTTTGTATATTTTAATTTTTTTTATTAACCGAACCCTTTCATTTCAAAAAAACTAAGAGCCGCTAAATCAGAAACAATTAAGTAAGATAAAAATAATTTTTTTTTATGCAATATACATATCAATATTCATGGATTATACCTTTTATTCCCCTTCCAGTTCCTATATTAATAGGAGCAGGACTCCTACTTTTTCCTGCGGCAACAAATGATCTTCGCCGTATGTGGGTTTTTCTTAGTATTTTATTCTTAAATATAGTTATGATTTTTTCAACCTATCTGGCTATTCAACAAACGAATAACCCTTCTATCTTTCTATCTATATGGTCTTGGACTATCAATAATGCCCTTTCTTTAGAATTTGGTTATTTAGTTGACCCACTTACTTCTATTATGTTAATATTAATCACTACTGTTGGAATTATGGTTCTTATTTACAGTGACAATTATATGTCTCATGATCAGGGATATTTGAGGTTTTTTGCTTATATGAGTTTTTTCAATACGTCAATGTCAGGATTAGTCACTAGTTCTAATCTGATACAAATTTATTTTTTTTGGGAATTCGTTGGAATGTGTTCTTATCTATTAATAGGGTTTTGGTTCACCCGGCCTACTGCAGCGAATGCTTGTCAAAAAGCGTTTGTGACTAATCGCGTTGGAGATTTTGGTTTATTATTAGGAATTTTGGGATTTTATTGGATAACGGGCAGTTTAGAATTTCGGGATTTATTTGAAATATTCAATAACTTGGTTTATAATAATGAAGTTAATTTGTTATTTTCTACTTTGTGTGCCTTTCTCTTATTTGTTGGTGCAATTGCTAAATCTGCTCAATTTCCCCTTCATGTATGGTTACCCGATGCCATGGAAGGGCCTACCCCTATTTCAGCTCTTATACATGCCGCTACTATGGTAGCGGCCGGAATTTTTCTTGTCGCCCGGCTTCTGCCGCTTTTAATAGTTTTACCTTACATAATGAAGCTAATAGCTTTGATAGGTATAATAACATTACTTTTAGGGGCCGTTTTAGGTCTTGCTCAAAAAGATATTAAGAGGGGTTTAGCTTATTCTACAATGTCTCAATTGGGCTATATGATGTTGGCTCTCGGTATGGGTTCTTATCAAGCGGCTTTGTTTCATTTGATCACTCATGCTTATTCCAAAGCATTGTTGTTTTTAGGCTCCGGATCTATTATTCATTCAATGGAAACTATTGTTGGCTATTCTCCAGATAAAAGCCAGAATTTGGGTCTTATGGGAGGTTTAAGAAAACAGGTCCCGATTACAAAAACATCTTTTTTAGTAGGTA